GGCCGAGCTCTAGGCGCTAAACTGTAAATTTAGAAACAAGAATATTCTTTTTTATTAGGTTTTATAGTAATAATTTAAAACGTCAAATTGCAAATTTGAAAATGTGTCACACTAAAACTTAAGACCTAAAAGAATTTCTTTTTTTTACAACTTTGAAGGATGTTAGTTTTATTAACTTAAAGTCTTAACATAATATATATATTGAAGGAATTATCAATCCTAAAAAATTTACTATTATTATACCATTTATAATAAACTCGCCTTCATAATCTTTTAAAATTCAACTACTAAAAGGAAATATTAAAGTTAAAAAAGAGATTCTTAATCGGATATAAAAATAAAGAGTTACCAACCTACATATTAAAAGTAGTATTAAAGGATAGAAATAATTGTTAACAATTATTTCTTGAATAATGAATCACTTAGGAATAAAACCTAAAAATGGAGGTAGCTCCCCTAAAGAAAATAAACTTATTATAGATAAAATCTTAGGAATTAAAGGAAATCTTCTATTAATTAAATGAGAAAAATGATAAGCCTGCTGTAAATAAAAATTTACAACAACCAAAAACGAAAGTAAACAATAAATTCCAAAATATAATAGTCAACAATATTCCCTTAAAATTATAGCAAAAAATATTCATGATATATGATTAATTGAAGAATATGCTATAATTTTCCGAAGGTATAATTGATTAAGACCTCCTATAGCTCCAACCACAGCAGACACTACAGCAGAAGTAAAAATCATAATTAACCTCCACTTATCATATACTAAATAAGATAATAAAATTATAGGCCCTACTTTCTGGAAAGTTATTAAAATTATAACCTGAATCCAATTTAAACCCTCCATTACCTGGGGAAATCAAAAATGGAAAGGCGCCGCCCCTAACTTTAATATTAAAGACAATGAAAAAACTATTTTCAAATTTACTACCATCAAAATAAATAAAGCTGAAAAAATAATTATGATAGAAGCTAAAACTTGTACAAGAAAATACTTTAAAATACTTTCAGACCTATACCGATTTCTTCTGGAAGAAATCAAAGGAATAAAGGATAATAAATTTAATTCTAATCCTACTCAAGCTCCAAACCAACTATCTGAAGAAATACATAACACTAAACCTAGAATTAAAGTAAAAAAAAAGAGTACTCTAAAAGGAGAAACCACTGGAAAGAGAGAAATTTATCTCATTCACGGGGTATGAACCCATTAGCTTTGCTTAGCTTATCTTTCATTAATATGAGTAAATTTTACATAATTAGTCACATCAAAACTACCCTTTTGTCAGGCACCATATTCTTATTTACAGGCTTACACCACTTTTGTAGCTTCAACACAATATTCTATTTAAATTATATAAATTAAATTAAGACTAACATAATAATAGCAATAATTACTCATAAAAAAAATCTCTTCATATAGACTTTAATTATTCTACCTTGGGTTATCTCTAAATAATTAGCTCCTTTTATAATTGAATAAAATCCACCTTGACCTCCAAAATATTCAAACCACCCTTTATCACCAACTTTATCATAATTTCCCCCTAACTTCAATATATAATAATTTAATTTAACCCTAGATAAAAAAGGTATAAATCACATAGATCCTATAAATCTACTAGAAAAATATAAACCTAATCTATACATTTTACCATTTAACCTCATAATATTTAAAATATAACCAACAAAAGATCCAATTATTAATAAAATTAATACTAAACCTTTCATAAAATTACTTAAACAAATTATATAATACTCAGGAAATATTATCCAAGACAACCTTGCACCACTTAAAACTGACCTTAATCTTAATATTAATATAGGATTAGTTATAATAAAGTTATTATCACCAATATTTATCATATTCCTAGTGTGACTTATTCTAGTAAGACTATAAAAAATTAAACGAAAAGTATAGCTCACCGTTAACCCCGTAGCTAAGATATATATAATAAAGCTAATAAAATTAATATGTCTTATAAAAGCTACCTCTAAAATTAAATCTTTAGAATAAAATCCAGCTATAAAAGGTATCCCACATAAAGATAAATTTGATAAATTTATACAAACACCAGTCAAAGGTATACTACTAACTAAGCCCCCTATTATACGGATATCTTGATAATCACTTAAACTATGAATAACTACTCCTGCACATAAAAATAACAAAGCCTTAAATAAAGCATGTGTTAATAAATGGAAAAAGGCGAGATCAGGAAACCCTAAAGACAAAATCCTCAATATAACCCCTAACTGGCTTAAAGTAGATAATACAATGATTTTTTTTAAATCATACTCAAAATTAGCCCCTAATCCAGCTATAAACATAGTCGAACAAGAAATAATTAATAAAAAAGACTGAACTAAAGACCCTTCAAAAATAGGCCTAAACCGAATGAGTAAATAAACGCCAGCAGTCACTAAAGTAGATGAATGAACTAACGCAGAAACAGGGGTTGGTGCAGCCATCGCTGCAGGTAATCAAGCAGAAAAAGGGATTTGAGCTCTTTTCGTTATAGCTGCTACAACAATTAATATTTTTATTAAAAATATATCTTCACTAATATATAACCTTCAAACTAAAAAATTTCAACCTCCTATCGAAAAAANCAAAGCAATTCTTAAAAGAATTGCTACGTCTCCCACCCGATTCGATAAAATAGTTAATATCCCCGCATTAGCAGATTTTTCATTCTGATAATAAATAACTAATACATAAGAAATTAACCCTAATCCATCTCAACCTAATAAAATTCTAATTAAATTAGGACTTACAATCAAAGCATTTATTGAAATAACAAAAGCAATAACCAAATATATAAATCGATTATAATATATATCACCTCTTATATACTCCCCCCTATAAAATATTACTATAGAAGAAATAAATAAAATAAATCTTAAAAATATAAAACTTAACCAATCAAACACCAAAGTTACCACAATTGAAGAAGAATTTAAAGAGTATAACTCTCACTCAATTACATATCTTATCAAACTTTGTAATCTTATCAAAGATATAACTAAACAAAATAAAGAGCCCCTACCTAAAAAAAATAATCTTACTATATGTATAGAGAATTTTCACGTCATTATTTAAAATAAATCCTTATAACTTTGACACCACAAATCAATATTTTTATTAAACTATTTAAATTAAATAACTGGTAAGACTAAAACCCTCTTTAAAATCATAAAATTTAAAGGAATTCAATGAAGTCTTAACACATAATATTCCCTTAATTTTCCAGAACAGCATGCATATAATGATCTAAAAAATGAACCATGTTGCCTAATTGAATATAAATATAAAGTATAAGCAGCTCTAAAAAAAGATAGACCAATTAAACCAATTATTCTAACTTTTCTTCAGCTTATAACACTAATGATTAAATTAATTTCCCCTAATAAATTTAATGTAGGAGGAGCGGCCATATTTCTAATTCTTAGTAGAAATCACCACAAACCCAAAGAAGGCATCAAATTTAATAACCCCTTATTCACTAATAAACTACGACTTCCCAACCGCTCATAAATAATATTAGATAAACAAAATAAACCAGATGAACATAATCCATGACCTACTATAATGATTACAGCTCCATTTATACCCCACCACCTAAATACAATAAGTCCCCTTAAAACTAACCTTATATGAGCTACTCTTGAATAAGCAATTAAAGATTTTATATCTACCTGCCGTAAACAAAGAATCCTAACAAAAACACCCCCAAGTACACTAACACCCACCCAAATCCAGGAAAATATTTTATTCTCCTCAATAAATACCCTAAGTACACGAATTAAACCATATCCCCCTAATTTTAATAAAACCCCAGCCAAAATTATAGAACCAGCAACAGGTGCCTCAACATGAGCCTTTGGTAATCATAAATGAAATAAATATATAGGTAACTTTACAACAAATGCCAATACAGTAAAAAAATACCATAAAACACTAATTATTCTAATTTCCTCTATTCCTGTTTTAGCTAAACCTATAGTTAACCTTCCCCCTATTATATATAATCTAATCAGAGATATTAATAAAGGTAAAGAAGCAAATAAAGTATAAAATAACATATAGATACCAGCCTGAGTACACTCAGGCTGGTATCCTCAACCCAAAATTAAAATTAAAGTAGGAATCAAAGAACTTTCAAACCTTAAATAAAACATTAAATAATCTATTGAACAAAAGGTTAATAATAAAGCAAATAATAATCCTAAATTTATCAACAGAAATAATCTACTAAACTTATTTGTTTTTTTAATCATCTGTCTCCTATAAATAACAAGTATAATAATTCAAACCCTAAGTATTACCAAAATAATACTTAAATAATCTGTTCCTAACTGAATTCCTAAATTAAATACATAAAAATCATGACCTAATCTTATAAACACAAAAAAACACATTAAAATTAATGTCAGCTGAACAACACCCCAATTACTAATTAAAAATATTAATATTATATTTATGAGTAAAAACTTTATCATTATACTACATTAAACCTTCCAAAATAATCATTACCATGTGAACAAACAATAGAAATTAGTAAAGACAAACCAAGAGCTCCCTCGCAAACCCCTAAAGTTAAAAAAAATAATACAAAATATATCTCAATCCCCACTCTTATAATATATAAAACTATAACCCAAAATACTCTTAATATTACAAACTCTAATCTTAATAACGTATTTAATAAATGTTTTCGATTAGAAACAAAGGATCAACCTCCACAGAATATTATAATTAAAGAACAAATATAAATTAAATTTAAAGCATTCATTAGTTTTAATAGTTTAAAAAAAACTTTGGTCTTGTAAATCAAAATTGAATTATTTTCTTAAAACTTTAAAATCTAATTTTAAAATTCTTATCTTTTTTATTCCAATTACCCTTTTTATTTCAATTTTATTTACCCGGTTGATTCATCCCTTATCAATAGGACTAACGCTATTTGCCCAAACACTTATTATCTGCATTTCATCGGGCTTCTATAATAGCTCATTTTGATTTTCATATATTCTTTTCTTAATTTTTCTAGGAGGTATACTAGTTTTATTTATTTATGTTGCCTCTCTTGCTTCAAATGAAATTTTTGAAGCTTCACTTTACACTATAATTATCTTGACAATTATTATAAGAACTATTTGTCTTATTTCCTTTTTAATTGACCCTTTATTAATCTCTTCTAAATATAATATTAGAAGCTCTTCCATTTTATTTCCATATAAATTTGAAAATAGACCTGTTCTAACGAGAACTATTTATAACTCCTCCTCAATGGCTTTCACTCTATTTATTATTATGTATCTCTTATTAACCTTATTTGCCGTAGTCAAAATTATTAATGTACATTCGAGACCTCTTCGAACAAATAATTAATGTTCAAACCTTTACGAAAAACCCACCCTTTATTTAAAATTATTAACGGATCATTAATTGATATACCAATCCCTAGAAATATTTCAATCATATGGAATTTCGGCTCCCTCTTAGGATTATGTTTAATTATCCAAATTTTAACAGGACTATTTCTATCTATACATTATACCCCTAATATTGAAATAGCTTTTTCAAGAACTATTCACATTTGTCGTGACGTAAACTATGGGTGACTACTACGCACTATTCATGCAAATAGTGCATCGTTTTTCTTTATTTGTCTTTACTCACATATTGGCCGAGGAATTTACTACAGATCCTATACATACTTTCACACTTGAATAATTGGGGTTCTTATCTTTTTTTTAACTATAGCTTCAGCTTTTCTGGGATATGTTCTTCCATGAGGACAGATATCGTTTTGAGGAGCAACAGTTATTACTAACCTTTTTTCTGCTATTCCTTTCCTAGGAACAGACTTAGTCCAATGAATTTGAGGAGGTTTTGCTGTAGACAACGCAACCTTAACTCGATTTTTCTCATTTCATTTTCTGTTCCCTTTTATTATCGCTGCTTTAACAGTAGTTCATATTCTTTTTCTTCACGAAACAGGAGGTAATAACCCTCTAGGTATTTCTTCGTCCACAGATAAAGTACCTTTCCACCCTTACTTCAACTTTAAAGATACTTTAGGCTTTACTATCCTTTTATGAGCTTTAATCATATTAACTTTATTAAATCCTTATCTTCTAAGAGACCCAGATAATTTTATTCCAGCAAACCCTCTCGTAACACCTGTCCATATTCAACCTGAATGATATTTCCTTTTTGCTTACGCTATCCTACGATCAATTCCTAATAAATTAGGGGGAGTCATCGCCTTAACAGCCTCAATTGCCATCCTAATAATCTTACCTTTCACCCATAACTCTATTTTCCGAAGAAGAACATTTTACCCTATTAATCAAATCACTTTCTGATATTTAGTATCAGTAGTAGTTCTTCTAACTTGAATTGGTGCTCGTCCTGTAGAAACTCCTTATATTTTAACAGGCCAAATTTTATCCACTTTATATTTTACGTACTATATTATAAACCCAATTCTAACAATATTATGGGATAAATGATTAAACTTAAAGTTTAGTTTATATAAAACAAATGTTTTGAAAACATTAATAGGAGGCTTCTCCAACTTTTATTATCGAAGAAAAATAATATCTTTAATACCCAAAATTAATATTTTATTTCCTTTAAACTATTCTTCGATTATATTTAATGAACTAAAAATCAAGAATAAAACCCTATTTTTATTCCCATACATCAAATTAAAAAATTTAAAGAAACAGGTAAAAACCTCTTTCACGCTAAATGTATTAATTTATCATAACGGAACCGAGGTAAAGTCCCCCGAACCCAAACAAAAATAAATCTGACCCTTACTACCTTTATATAAAAAATAACACTTAATAAATCTGGCCCTAAAAAAAATAACCTAAAAATTATTCTTATAAACAAAATTCTTGAATACTCCGCTATAAAAATCAAAGCAAATCCCCCTCTTCTATACTCAGTATTAAACCCGGAAACTAGCTCTGACTCCCCTTCAGATAAATCGAACGGCGTTCGATTAGTCTCAGCTAACCTAGAAGCAAATCAAACTATCCTTAAAGGAATAGTTAATCATAAAAACCAAATTTCCTCTTGATACACAATAAACTCCTTAAAATTAAAACTCTCAATTAAAAAAATAAAAGATAATAAAATTAAAGCTAACCTTACTTCATACGAGATAGTTTGAGCTACTGAACGAAGTCTCCCTAACAAAGAATATTTACAATTTGAGGCTCACCCCGCTATTATTATAGGATACACCCCTGCGCTTAAACAACATATAAAAAACAAAACACCTAAACTTATATTAAATATACCTCTCCTATAAGGCAAAATCCTTCATATAATTAACGAAATAAATAAACTTATTACAGGAGCTATATAATAAGGTAAAAAATTAGATATTCTAAGATTTATATTTTCCTTACAAAAAAGTTTTACAGCATCTGAGAAAGGTTGTAAAATTCCTATAAAACCCAATTTATTAGGTCCTTTACGAATTTGAATATAACCTAAAATTTTTCGCTCCAATAAAGTAACAAACGCTACCCCTAATAATACACAAATAATTAAAATTAAATAATTAACAATTATAATTAACATAACCCCTCCATGATCAAGCATTTTTATTATTTATAAGTTTCCCTATATTATTAGATTCTAAATCTAATGCATATTCTGCCAAAATAATATGAAAATTTTTCAATTACTCAATCCTTTCGTACTAAAATAATTCAACTTATCCTAAAAGATAGAAACCAACCTGGCTTACACCGGTCTGAACTCAAATCATGTAAAACTTTAAAGGTCGAACAGACCTTCTTTTATAATCTCTACTCTATAAAGAACCTTTAATTCAACATCGAGGTCGCAAGCTTTCTTGTCGATAAGAACTCTCAAAGAAAATTACGCTGTTATCCCTAAAGTAACTTAATCTTTTATCCATTTTAGGATCAATTACCCAAATATTATTGTTAAACCAAAAGACAGTTACCTTTTATTATATCCTTGTCACCCCAACAAAATATTTTAAAATAGTAATCTAAAAATAAAATTAATTTCTACCTTAAAATATAAAGTTTTATAGGGTCTTATCTTCCCTTTAGATCATTTAAGCCTTTTCRCTTAAAAGTTAAATTCAATATCTTAATTTAAGACAGATTATTTCTTGTCCAACCATTCATTCTAGCCTTCAATTAAAAAACTAATGATTATGCTACCTTTGCACGGTCATAATACCGCGGCCTTTCAGTTTTCCAATGGGCAGGTCAGACTTTATATACCTCTCATATAGACATGTTTTTGTTAAACAGGCAGAAATAATTTTTGCCGAATTCCTTAAATAAATATAATTATCTGTATAACCCTTGTATTAATTTAATTTAATCCCTTACCCCACTATATACTAATATACTCATTATAACTACTCCAATTATATTCCTAAATAATTTTTAATAATTTATTAAAAAATATATAAATACTATTAATATTGATTTCACTTATAACACCTTATAAACCTAGCTAATTTTAAGCTTAGTTAAATCCCTTTAGAATACTTTTTTATAATATTAAATAATAAAGAGCTTTGCCCCCCTATTCTCACAATTTTTATAAGTTATATAAAAACACAAATTTAAATTTTCCTCTTAAAAAACTAGATATCAAAAAACCCGATTAACATTTCACTTCTAAAATAAAATTACAAATTTTTCTGCCACAAAAACTTATTTTTTAATTTAACTATTTTTTTTTCGAGATTTACAATAGAAATGCATAAATTTGAATATTTATTATACACAAGATACGTAATTTTAATACTACTTTTTTATTATTAACTTTTTAATTATTTCAAGTTTCCTCTACAGTAATATTTACTAAGTCCTTAATATTATTCAATTCAATTTACTACATTTATTAAAATCTTTTTCTTACTAATATAAATTAACAACTATCTCATAATCAAAATATATCGAATTACACGACAACCCTTCTCGGTGTAAATGAGACGCTTATTTTCAGCTTTACCTTGATAATTCTAGAAGCACTTTCCAGTACTTCTACTATGTTACGACTTATTTCACCTTAAATGAAAGCGACGGGCGATATGTACATAATTTAGAGCTTTTATCAAAAGACCTCACTACTCCTCTCCTTACAATTAAATCCTCCTTCATAAATATATTTAAACACTTAATCCATATTAAATAAATTTTATTGTAACCCATGTTTACTTACCCATAAGCTGCACCTTGATCTAATATACTCAATAATATGATTTCAATAATATTTTCTCATAAATTATCTTATAATGACGGTATACAAACTGATCTACCAAAATAAGTAAAATAATGCGTGTTGTATCGCTTATAAAACAGGTTCCTCTAACCAGACTAAAACACCGCCAAATTTTTTAAATTTAAAGAATATAACTTCTAATATTCTAGTACTTAATAATTAAATTTAAGTGTACTAGGGTATCTAATCCTAATCCATACCTTAATTTTTCAAGCTTCATTATCTTAACTTCTAAATAAACTTTTATATTTTATAACCCAATTTCACTCTTTATAAATATAAACTTTTATTAACATCAATTTATTAACTCCCACTAATAAACTTTACTTAATTCCCAAGTATAACCGCGACTGCTGGCACAAGATTTTGTCGAACTTAATATAATTTACTAACTCAAGAATCATCCTATTGTTAATATTAAATATTGCATAACATTCTATCCTACTTTTAGTAAAATACACGTCACTAAAATTTACATATATTAAATAATTATAAAACAAAGTTCCAAAGCAAAAACCAAACTTTATAAAGCTATGCTCACCCAAACTCAATCCCCTTTTCTTCTAAACAATCCCACAAATATTTAAGAAATTATTAATAGAAACCAAATAGAGGTATTCCACTGTTAATGGAAAAATTGAAATAATTTCCTATTAAGGAAATTTACTGGTTAAGAAAAAGCTTCTAACTTATTTCTTGAGCGGTTAAATTCCGTTCAAATTTCACTTATATATAAGTGTTGGTAGCACAAGAAGTTTTGATCTTCTAAGAATTGGTGGAAATCCATTATATATATTACATATATATATACATTTAATTAATATAAAATTATTCATGTTAATATAGAATAATTGATTGTATATCATCATTGTAGCTTTCAGATGAATTATAATTGAAATTAATTTATACTTACCATACAAATTATCGGGAGAAGAATTTCCTAATATTCTTTATAATATAAAGAGAAAAAGATCGGAAGATTAAATAAAATCTTGTGAGAAAAATATTGAGAGATTTTAAAAATTCTCTCAATATTTTTCTATTATAAAAGTAAATCTATATGAATAGATCTATAGGTATAAAAATTATGCTTTTTTATAATTTATTTATTTTTATTATTTAAGTAAAGTAATATATTAAGACAAAAGCTCTCGCTCCCCCTCCAAAACATAAAATTTTATTTGTCGACGCCCCTGCGTGAGGAAAGCTCTCGCTCCCCCTCCATTAAGAAATTTTTTAATTAACCCTATTTTATAAGCATTAGTTTCATCTCGTTCCCCCTATAAATTAATTTGTTAAACCATTGCTAAGATAATTCTGGTTTATAGAATAAATCATTGATTTATCTGAAATACGTATATATTATATATTTAGAAATAAATACATCGGGCTACCTCTTTCATTTCCTAAAGATTCTAGCGTCTAAGACCTTCTGTATCTTATTTTCATTTATCAGGATATCAATATTATAAAGAACAGCTTTAATTCGTATATCTTAAAGCATATAGAGAGAATTGACGGAAGCCTAGATGTTAGGAACTTAGCTCAAGAAAAAAATACCTCGGAAAAAGTACTCTTTTCTGACGAAGAATACTTTTTCCTGTATTTTTCCCTATTGTTAGCCTTGAAACTGATATACAGAGAAACTTAGTATAAGATTGCGTTCTATTTATACTATTTTTAATTTTTTGTCATGTACGTAAAGTAATATATTAAAGTGAAAGCTCTCGCTCCCCCTCCAAAACAAAAAATTTTATTTTTAGATCCTCTTCTTTATGCAAAATTTAATTCTTATAATTTTAAGAAATTTTATTATCTTAGTGCTTCTCCTTTTCCCCCCCCCCCGCGGAAAAAGGGGGGGGACCATTTTTAGAAGTAAATCCTTCAACTTTACAGTGAAAATGTAATATGTTAACACCTTAAAAACAAATTAGAGGTAACCTACCATTATTTAGGCCGAAACTAAACGCAATACTTCGCTTTCTAATTTAAAATTAGTCTTGGACACCTTATGAGTGCAAATCATAAATCATAATTGACTATAATTCTACTCTATTCATTCAAGAGCTCCTTTACTTCATTCATAATATAAACCAATAAGCAAAATTAATAGAAATCTTAGACCTGCACATAATCAAGTAAAAATATTAGTTAATATTAAAATGTATGCTAAAGGCATTAAAAGAGTAATCTCCACATCAAAAATTAAAAAAATTACAGCCACTAAAAAAAATCGAAGAGAAAATGGTAACCGCGCTCTACCTTTAGGATCAAACCCGCACTCAAAAGGAGATCTTTTTTCACGATCAATTACCATTTTTTTAGATAATAATGAAGCTACTAATATCACTAGTATTCTTACTACTAAAGTAAACGAAATCCTTGTTATTAAAATATAAATTAATTTTTCTAAACTCTAGACCTTTTGGTTGGAAGCCAAATATACACTTATACTAAAAAATTAACCGCCTCACCAATAAATAAAAACATAAAGGAATAACCATACCACATCTACAAAATGCCAATATCATGCAGCTGCCTCAAACCCGAAATGATGATAAGAAGAAAAATGACATTTATAAAGCCGGAATAAACATACAGAAAGAAATGAAGAACCAATAATAACATGTAACCCATGAAAGCCAGTTGCCATAAAAAAAGTTGAACCATAAATAGAATCAGCAATAGAAAAAGACGCCTCAATATATTCAAAGGCCTGTAATCCTGTGAAATATAAACCTAATATTACAGTTAACAATAAACTTTGTAAAGCTTCTTTATGATTAGAATTTAAAATAGCATGATGAGATCATGTTACTGTCGCCCCGGAAGATAATAAAATAGTAGTATTTAACAAAGGAACTCCAAAGGGATTAAATGGTTGAATTCCCCTCGGAGGCCAATACCTACCTACCTCTACTACTGGAGATAACCTTCTATGAAAAAAAGCTCAAAAAAAAGAGAAAAAGAAAAGAACCTCCGACAAAATAAATAAAATTATTCCTCATCGTAAGCCCCTTATTACAGCTCTAGTGTGTAGTCCTTGATAAGTACCCTCTCGAACTACATCCCGTCATCACTGAATTATAGTTAAAATTACAGCTACAAACCTTAAATATAATAAATCCGCTCTAAATTGATGAAATCACTTAATTAACCCAGTAGTTAATATTATAGCCCTAATTGAACCGGTTAAAGGTCAAGGTCTTATATCAACTAAATGATAAGTATGATGATTATGTCTTGACATTAATTTACTTCTCTAGCATATAAAGTCCTTAAAATAGCAAACACATAAGACTGAATAACTGCAACAGCAGATTCTAATATTAATAAAAGTACCTGTAAAATAACGAGAATTCAAAGAATCCTTAAAGGTATAATAGGACCTATCCCCCCTAAAAGTCTTAATAATAAATGACCCGCAATTATATTAGCAGCTAATCGAACTGCTAACGTCCCAGGTCGAATAATATTTCTAATCCTTTCAATCAAAACCATAAAAGGCATTAATACTCCTGGTGTCCCTTGGGGTACTAAGTGTGCAAATATATCTTGTGTATGATTTACTCACCCAAAAATTATAAAAGATAATCATAAAGGAAAAGCTAACGATAATGTCATTACTAGGTGACTTGAACTAGTAAAAACATAAGGCAAAAGCCCCAAAGAATTATTAAATACAATCAACGTTAATAAAGAAATAAACAAAACATTTAAACCTAAATTATTGTTACCTAAAATTACCTTAAACTCCCCATATAATATTTTAGTGGACTTCAATCATATTATCGCTCAACGTGAAGGAGAGACTCAATATATAAATGGTAAAAATAATAAACCCAAAAAAGTAGATACCCAATTAAGGGGGAGCGAGAAAATTCTTGATGAAGGATCAAAAATTCTAAATAACCTAGCTATCATTTTCAAAGTTTTTCAAGCTTTTCATCCTTATCCCTTACTGAGCCTAATTTACAATAAATTACTAAAAAATATTGAACTACTAATACTAAAATTAAACTTAATAAAAATATTATATATAAATTTATCCAAAAAAGAGGTGATATTTGAGGCATATAAAAATATTTATTCAAATTACTTAAGCTTGACAAACTTATATTATACACATTAACTAATTTTTATTCCATTTGAAGTAAACTACTATTTTAAGCTTAAAAGGCTTATACTTATATTTAAGTTATCAAATGAAGATTTTAAACAAGAAGAAACCCAATCCAAAAAACTATTAACACTTACTCTCTCTACTACAATAGGTATAAATCTATGGTTTGCCCCACAGATTTCTGAACATTGCCCAAAAAACAAGCCAGGCCGATTAATAAAAAATCTAATTTGATTTAATCGGCCTGGAATTGCATCCGCTTTTATCCCTAAAGCAGGAACTGTCCAAGAATGAATAACATCAGCCGCTCTCACAAGTATTCGTACTTGAGAATTTATAGGCAACACCACCCGATTATCTACATCTAACAATCGAAACCCTGATTCAGAAAGATCCAGTGTACCCACTATATAAGAATCAAACTCCAACTCTAAAAAATCAGAATACTCATACCTCCAATATCACTGGTGACCAATAGTCTTTAAAGTAATTCTAGGATTATTAATTTCATCCAATAAATATAAAAGACGCAAAGAAGGAAAAGCAATAAAAATTAAAATAATTGCAGGAAGAATAGTCCAAATAATTTCTACCTCCTGGCTTTCTAATAAATAGCGGTTAACCAGAAAATTAAAAAATAAATAAAATATAATATACCCAACAAACGTTACAATTAAAATTAACACTACTATAGTATGATCATGGAAAAAAATTAACTGTTCTATTAAAGGAGAAGCACTATCTTGAAATCCTAAATAACCTCATCTTGCCATTTCTAAAAGAAGAAATCTTCCTTGTAGGAGCTTAAATCCCATACATCTATCTGCCATTTTAGAATTAATTAGAAATTAAAGGAATCTCAGCATAAGTATGGTCAGCAGGTGGAAAAGAATGCTGTCATTCTATTGAAGTAGGTATAAAAAGAGACCTAAACCTTTTACGTCTCATAATAAAAGCTTCTCAAACAATAATTACAAACCCTAGGACAGCCACTAAAGAAATAATTGAACCAATTGATGATAAAATATTTCATGCCCTATAAGCATCAGGGTAATCTGAATAACGTCGAGGTATTCCATTCAACCCTAAAAAATGCTGTGGAAAGAACGTAATATTTACTCCAGCAAATATTGTAAAAAAATGAATTTTTAACCACTTCTGATTTAATGATAAACCCGTAAATAAAGGAAATCAATGAACAATCCCAGCAAAAATCCCAAACACAGCTCCTATAGATAACACATAATGAAAATGAGCTACTACATAATATGTGTCATGTAAAATAATGTCAATAGAAGAATTAGCTAATACCACCCCTGTTAAACCCCCCACTGTGAATAAAAAAATAAATCCTAACACTCACAATAAAGAAGGACTATAATTTACTTGAGTCCCTTGTAGAGTACCTAATCAACTAAAAATTTTAATTCCAGTTGGCACTGCAATAATTATTGTTGCAGAAGTAAAATAAGCCCGAGTATCTACATCTATCCCCACTGTAAATATGTGGTGTGCTCACACAACAAATCCTAAAATACCAATAGCAATCATTGCATAAATTATCCCTAATGTGCCAAAAGCCTCTTTTTTACCAGACTCTTGAACTACAATATGAGAAACTATTCCAAACGCAGGTAAAATTAAAATATACACCTCAGGATGACCAAAAAATCAAAATAAATGCTGATAAAGAATAGGGTCGCCGCCCCCCGCGGGATCGAAAAAAGAAGTATTTAAATTTCGATCAGTTAATAATATAGTAATTGCTCCGGCCAAAACAGGCAAAGATAATAATAATAATACAGTAGTAATAAACACTGATCAAACAAATAACGGCATACGATCCATAGTCATCCCTACAGCTCGTATATTAATAGCCGTTGTCATAAAATTAACTGACCCTAAAATAGAAGAAACCCCTGCTAAATGTAACGAAAAAATACCCAAATCTACCGACGCCCCTGCGTGAGCAATTGCAGAAGCTAGAGGAGGGTACACCGTCCATCCTGTACCAACTCCTCTTTCAACTATTCCCCTAGTTAATAATAAAGTTAAAGAGAAAGGAAGTAATCAAAACCTTATATTATTTATACGAGGAAAAGCTATATCAGGAGCCCCTAATATTAAAGGAATTAATCAATTACCAAATCCCCCAATCATAATAGGCATTACTATAAAAAAAATTATTACAAAAGCATGAGCTGTAACTACCACATTATAAATTTGGTCATCCCCGATCAATCTACCAGGTTGACCTAACTCTACTCGAATAATTATTCTTAGTGAAGTTCCTACTATCCCAGCTCGAGTACCAAAAATGAAATATAACGTTCCAATATCTTTATGATTTGTAGAACAAAATCATCGTTGCGTTAATAAAAT